AAGGAGTAGTGGATATAGGAAGTTTTTTTGCCAAAATATATTTTTTTTTCAATATAAATATCCTTATAATTCTGTCATACATTTATCTTTTATACTGTAACTAAATGTAATTAAAAAAATAGGAGCACCTATTTATTGTTTTATGAAATGATACTGATACATAGTACAATATGGTCATAACGACTTAATACATATATTTTTTATCTTAATATTTAAATATTTTATTAGGGTTAATCCTTAATATTATATTTTTATAAAATTTATTTAAAAAATCCTGCTTTTTTTAAAACATCATAAACAGTTCTTGTCGGTTTAGCTCCTTTGTCAATGAAATAAAAAATATGATCAACATTTGGATAAGTTTTATTATTTATCGGATCATAAAAACCCACTTTTTTAATATATCTTCCTTCTCTTCGGGATCGAACATCAATCGCAACGATTCGATAGATGGCTCATTGGGATAGATGTATATAAAGATGCCCCCCCCCTCAGAAACGTATAGGAAGTTTTCTCCTCATACGGTTCAAGAACAAAGGATACATAAATAATTATAATTTAACTTTAATTTTAAATTTTTTATTATTTACATAAAAATATATTTAATTTGTACTCCTAACTCAAGTTGAATAGTTTTTAAAAAATTTAAAATTTATTGAGCTGTGTATAACTTCTTTTTTGTCTCCTTTTGGATATATATTTTAATATTTATCATTCCGATCCAATTATTTAGACAAATTAAAATTAAAATAGTGTTTCCTTGTTTCGGAATTTATTATATTTGATTTACGCTTTATCTAATTTGTTAAATCATTGGGTTTAGACATTACTTCGGTGATCCTTAATTATTTTAAAATTTTAAAAAAGTAAGCAACATACCTTTCGTTCTTTATATGGATAAGATATGGATAAGAGAAATTAAAAATAATAAGAAAGATTAATTATTTTGCAATACACTATTAAAACTCTATATTTAATATTTACATATGATATATTTAATATTTATATAATATTTACAAAGTTATTATAACTTAATTGATTTTAAGTAACCCTAGATTATTCCCCCGATAAATGAATCAATCATTTTTGCTCGAGCTACATAAGTATCTTTATTTAACAACCCAAAACAGGTTACTAGCAGAACAAAATATGTCGAGACAAGAACATATTAATTAGTATATAAAATGGTGGATGCAAGAATCCACATAAAATTATGTCCTTCAAGTCGCACGTTGCTTTCTACCACATCGTTTCAAACGAAGTTTTACCATAACATCCTCCTTATATTCTTATAATTTTATTTTTTAATTTGTAATCTTATGCAATTTATTCAATATGTAATAATGAATAATCATTAATCATTAACTAAACCAATACATAACTCATGCATAAATGTTTATATATAGATAATTTTTAACTTAAAATTTTTTTTTATTAATATTTTTATAATTTATAATAATTTAAAACATAACATAAAAAAATAAACAAATAAGCAAACTTATTGACATTTTTAACAGATACTTTGAGATCATATATATTTTATATTTATTTTAGTTCATTGATGAATAACTAATATAAATGGGGCGTGGCCAAGTGGTAAGGCAACGGGTTTTGGTCCCGTAAATTGGAGGTTCAAATCCTCCCGTCCTAGAATGATAATATTAATATAATCAATTAATCAATCATTTTTCATATAACTAGAACGACCTTCACAAATTGCAGATACTAATTTAGTAAGAATCAATTTAATTGAAGCTATAGCATTATTGTTGGTCGGAATAGAAATATCTGCAATATCTGGGTTACAATTTGTATCTATTAAACAAATAGTCGGAATACCTAAAATAACACATTCTTGAAGAACCATATATTCTTCTTGCTGATCAACAATAATTACAATATCGGGTAATTCCGTCATATATTTTATTCCATTTAGATATTCTTGCAAATTATACAATTTTCTAAATTTTCTATTAAACATAACTGCGTCTCCTTTTGGTATACAATTTAAATTCCCCATATTTTGTCCTGATCTTAATTCTCTTCTTAATTCTCTTAATTTATTAAGTCTTGTTTCTGTAGTAGTCCAATTAGTTAACATACCACCAAGCCATTTTTTATTAATATAATGGCATCGAGCCACTATGGCTGCTGATGCTACTAAATATGATGCTTTATTTTTTGTACCAACGATTAAGAATTCTTTCCCCCTACTTGCTGCATCAAAAACTAAATGGCAGGCTTCTGATAAAAAACGAGCAGTTATAGTAAGATTTATAATATGAATACCTTTATGCTTTGCAGAGATGTAAGGAGTCATTCTAGGATTCCATTTATTAGTAACATGACCAAAAAAAACTCCTGCTTCTGTCATTTCTTCCAAATTAATGTTACAATATTGTCTTCTCATTTTCCAATACTTTATATATATATTTATTATATTTTTTTTTTTCAAAAAGATTCAGTACCTTGTTAAATAAATAATTGTTCCTATGGAACCTTCTATACAGGATTTAACATTTATTAAAAAAAATATATTTTATTATTTTAATTAATTTTTAATATAACTTAACGGCATGGCCAAGTGGTAAGGCGGGGGACTGCAAATCCTTTATCCCCAGTTCAAATCTGGGTGTCGCCTGATAAACAAAAAAATATTCTTAATACTGTTTATCGAACTTTATTAATTGTTGCCCCGTAAAAATATAATAAAAAATATAATAAATGATTGGTTTCTTAATTTAATTTAATAAAATATTAATAATTAATTATGGGCATAAGATAATAACTATGAGAATAATAAAAAAGTAATAAGTCAGAACTAAACCCGAAAAGGAAAAGTATTCTGTCGAGATAATTATGTAAAGTTCATTTTTTATCTTTTTTTATCTGTATTATTAGTCAAAATATAGGCACTCTATTCAATTTCGTTTATCACGGAAATAAATAAATATTCTCACCAAAGATTAGATAAATAAATTTTATTTGATCAATTAATTGGATCGGTTATTACTTATTATGGTTAAGGGGTTTGTTTGAACCCGCATATTCCGCCCTTGATGTGATATATAATATGGTTTTTTTTTTAATTTATATAAATCTATTTAATAAATTTTAATAAATTTTGGTTAATTCTGGGGCGAGCTGGATTTGAACCAGCGTAGACATATCGTCAACGAATTTACAGTCCGTCCCCATTAACCGCTCGGGCATCGACCCAGGAATCCAGTAAGGATTAATTAAATAAATTATAGATTTATTGATAATACATTACATGATTAAATGATCAAATCCATTTTGTATTTTGTAATTTTGTAGTCCAATACCCTCAGGGGAAGTTGAATCCCCGTTGCCTCCTTGAAATAGAGATGTCCTGAACCACTAGACGATGAGGGCATATAATTTTTTTCTTAATTTTACTAAGCGAGGTTTATAAATAGTTTAGTATAACCATTGGATTTGCTTCTTACAATGGTTAGTCAAATGTTGCGGAGACAGGATTTGAACCCGTGGTCTCAAGGTTATGAGCCTTGCGAGCTACCAAGCTGCTCTACCCCGCGTTTAACAACTTATGGAAAAACTGATGGAGATGGACAAATGATGGATAAATAAAGATTAAATATACCTATATAAAATGGTAAAGTAAAGGAACCTTCTATTCTTTCTATTCTACTATTCTATATCTATATAATATACTATATAATTATAATGATATATAACAGAAGGTTCCTTTACCAACTTGATCTTGTTGCGCCTGGTAACAAACATGCATGAATCATTTCTCGAAGTATGTGTCCAGATAGTCCAAAATCTCTATAGTTTCCTCTAGGTCTTCCGGTTAAAAAACAACGTTTATGAAGACGTATCCGCGCACTATTACGTGGTAGAGACTGCAATCTTACATTAATTTCCCATTGTTTCCTCTTTGAGTAAATTTTGCTTATTTCTTTTTTTAAGGATTGACGAATACAACAATATTTATTTTCCAATTTATGGCGCTTATTATTCCTTTGAATCAAACTTTTTCTTGACATAATGTTCAGTTCCTATTTTTATCAATGATATAGATACAGCTCAAATTATATTCAAATTATATATGGAAAAATATCATAAGGTATATAAAATTTATTCATAGATTCATATAAATTAAAAAAATTAAAAATTAATACAACTTTTATGATGTTAAAGCAATAAATAAAACTGCATAAGTGAATATATAACCTAAGGAAAAGTGGTCTAATACAAAACAAATAGTACTTGTACAATGAAAATAACTATTTGACTTATCTTTTATCTTATCTTTTATATGGTATAACATTATTAATAATACTGTTATTTGGTAAGGAGTATAACTTATGTTATAAATACACATAAAGCAGGTAAAGAGTACATGTGTTGAGTTACTAAAGATAAAGAAGTAATATTTCCTAATATAAGTTATAATAAGGTCCTATTTAAAATGACTAAAATTATTTATTGTTTCATAATCATAAATACTTTTATGTTTTATGTCAAATCCTAATTGATCCACGTAGAATTATGTGCTTATAAAATATATTTTATTTTAAATAGATTTAATAGATTTATAGTAATGAATCCTGAGTTAAACCTTGGTAATATTAATGTCATAATACCTTTAAAATATTCTTAGCTATTATACTACTACAAGAATTATTGCTAAGCAGAAATAATTTTTGTTAGAATCAAGTCTTACGGGAATAATATTCTATGATCAATAACTCATTTATTTTGAGACCTATACATTTCCTATCTATTATTTGATTTACAAATCCTTTATATTTTAAATAATCTAGAGTCAAATGGTTTGGCACATAAATGTGGGGGGAGGAAGCAAGATAATTTTGAATCATAGCTTTTGATCTTTCTTTATCTTTAATAGTAATAATATCTCGGGGTTTGCAACGATAACTTGGTATATCCACTATACTACCATTAACTAAAATGTGTTTATGGTTAACTAATTGTCTGGCTCCAGGAATGGTCGAAGCCATTCCTAATCGAAAAAGTATGTTATCCAAACGCATTTCAAGTAGTTGCAGTAAAACCTGTCCTGTTGACCCTTTTATTTTTACAGCAATATGCACATATTTAAGTAATTGTCGTTCTGTAAGACCATAATGAAAACGCAATTTCTGTTTCTCTTCTAAACGAATACAATATTGTGATCTTTTTATAGAGCACAATTGGATTTTAAAATCACTTCCAGATTTGGTTCTTTTACTAGTTAGTCCCGGTAAAGCCCCCAGTCGATATATTTTTTTGAAACGAGGCCCTCGGTAACGAGACATATTAAAGGCTCCTTTTTGATTAACTTTAATTTGAATTTTACAATAAAAATATATAAATTAATACTGAACTAAAATCTAAAAATATAAAAAAAATATATAAGCAAATAATAAAATAATATGGATTATAAATTATTTAATAAAGTATATTCCTTGAACATATATGTTAATATTGTGTTATAAAAGATAAAATACGGTTATTTCTATTCAGATATTTTTGTTCAATTATCATCAATTAATCTTCAAAAAATATATATAAAACTCTGTAATGAATTGTTTGATCATGATCACTGATTTTATCTATAGTGATGGAGACTCTTTTTTGTGGTTATAAATAACCTACTTAACCCAATGGTTAGAGTATTGCTTTCATACGGCAAGAATCATTGGTTCAAATCCAATAGTAGGTATAACTTATTATATACTAAATATACTAAATTCCATGATATCTAAGATATATAATAATTTTTTATACCCATCTTATTTTTTATTCATCAAATGACTATTCATATAAATCTATTAGTATTATGTTTTCATAAAATATTCATAAAAGTATAGGGGCAGAAATAATCTAATAATCTATGGAAAAATGTTATTTAAAATTAATGTTGTCTAACAATAAGTTAGAACATAGGTGTGTCCTAAGTAAATCAATGGCTAGTCTTTATGCTATTGGACATACCGGTGAAAGTGAAGAATTTATTATAAATGATGCGGAGAAAAAGATTCATTGTTGGGATCATTATAATTTAAATTATATTAATTATCTAAATTATTTATTTGATAGCAGCAATATTTGGAGTTTGATCTATGATCAAACTTTTTTATTTATAAATAGTAAGGGTGACACTTATTCTGCATATTTTGATTTTGAAAATACTATTATTTCTATTATTTATAGTGAACTTAGTAATTACTACTATTATTATTCCATGTATGATAATAAATATAATTTGAATAATAACATTAATAGTTGTATTGATATTTATCTTAGTTTTGAAATCAGTATTAATAGTGACATTTACAGTTACATTTATAGTTTTATTTTTATGGAAAGTACAAGTAGTATTGAAATTGTAAATTATAGTAGCAGTTATTTAAATATAATAGAGAAATCTAAAGATTCCAATATAAATACAAAATACAAGCAGTTATGGGTTCAATGTGATAATTGTTATGGATTAAATTATAAAAAATTTTTTAGTTCAAAAATGAATATTTGTGAACACTGTGGATATCATTTGAAAATGAGTAGTTCAGATAGAATAGAACTATTTATTGATCCTGGCACTTGGGAACCTATGGATGAAGATATGGTCTCTATGGACCCCATTGAATTTCATTTAGAAGAGGAACCTTATATAGATCGTATATCTTTTTATCAACTAAAAACGGGTTTAACTGAAGCTGTTCAAACAGGCATAGGTCAATTAAATAGTATTTCCATAGCAATTGGAGTTATGGATTTTCAGTTTATGGGAGGTAGTATGGGATCCGTAGTAGGTGAGAAAATAACCCGTTTGATCGAGTATGCTACTAATAGATCTCTACCTGTCATTATTGTATGTGCTTCTGGAGGAGCACGCATGCAAGAAGGAAGTTTGAGCTTGATGCAAATGGCTAAAATATCTTCTGCTTCATATGATTATCAATCAAATAAAAAATTATTCTATATATCAATACTTACATCTCCTACAACTGGTGGAGTTACAGCAAGTTTTGGTATGTTGGGAGATATCATTATTGCTGAACCTAATGCCTATATTGCATTTGCGGGTAAAAGAGTGATTGAACAAACATTGAAAAAGACAGTACCCGACGGTTCACAAGTAGCTGAATATTTATTCCATAAGGGTTTATTTGATCTAATCGTACCACGTAATACTTTAAAAGGTGTTCTAAATGATTTATTTAATCTACATGGTTTTATTCCCTTGAATAAATATTAAATAAAATATAAATTTATAAATGGATTATCATACATATTCATATAGAAGTATAAAGAGGAATAGGTATACTTCATTGAGTTATACATTCATTCATTATTTATTATTAAATTATTAAAAACTTTATATTTAAATTATATTTTTTTATATTTTGATTACATCAGTTGAACCTTTGATTAACCTTATTTTTTTATAATGTAAAATTTAAATTATACTTTGTTTTGGTAAATGATTTCATTGTAATTGTAAATTGTAATTGTAAATCGACATAACATAAATATAATCACGCCCTGTAGGATTTAAACCTACGACATCAGGTTTTGGAGACCCACGTTCTACCGAACTGAACTAAGAGCGCTTTTATATATTTTTTCATATATTTATATAACAGTATAGATGATTAAAGATATGATTAAAATTATTTTTTTAACCCAAAACAAATGTGATATATCCCTTTTAAATTTTAAAAATTTTTGTGTTGTACAGTGTAATTGTATTAAAGTAATTGTATAAAATAAATTTTTTGTTTTATACATTTTTATTTATTTTTTATTTAGTTTATATAAAAAAAATGAAAAGGGGGTTCATGGCCAAGGGTAAATATATTAGAATTATAGTTATTTTGGAATGTACCTGTTGTGTTCAAAGATGTGTCACTAAAGAATTATCAGGCATTTATAGGTATATTACTCAAAAGAATCGACACAATACACCCAATAAACTAGAATTTAGAAAATTTTGTCGCTATTGCCAAAAGTATACTATTCATGGGGAAATAAAGAAATAGATGAAACGTAGTGCTATAAGATTAATAATTTTATATTTTAACATATATAATACAAAAATACAAATGTTAAATGAATAAAAAAATAGGATTCTATAAATTATATTAAATTATATAAAATATATAAGGAATAATAAAACCATGGATAAATACAAACAAACTCTAAATAGGCGTTTAACCTTAATTAGGTCAGGAAATCAAATCAATTATATAAACATTAGTTTAATTAGTCGATTTCTGAGTGAACAAGAGAAAATATTATCTAGACGGACAAATAAGTTGACCTTTAAACAACAACGATTAATTACTATTGCTATAAAACAAGCTCGTATTTTATCTTTATTATCTTTTCATAATAATTAAAAACAATTGTAGAAAGCAGAATTAATAAATTAATTTAATTTTTAATATTTTAATATATAATATATATAACTACTAGAACTACTAGTCATAAATAATATAAATATACTCCAATCAGAATTAAAGCTAATTTTATATTTTTTATAAAAAAAGATTTATTCTTACTACTCAAAATTCCCGGAGTCCATTCTCCGGGAAATCGGTAAATACTGTTTAAATAATTTTAAATAATTCTTTTTTCCTATATTTCTATATAATAGAATATATTAATATTTTATTTTTTTATTTGAAAATTTTATTTGAAATAATATCAAAATAATTCTTATTTGATAGGGCTATTTGAAAAAGTATTTTATGATTTAGAAGCAATTGGCTCTTGTACATATTTTTTATGAATAGGCTATAACTATAAAATAGCCTATCCTTACGAGTTATCGAATTTATACGAGTGATCCACAAACGACGAAAATCTCTCTTTTTCCTGTTCCTATCTCGATGAGAGGAAACCAAAGCTCTAATTCTTTGTTGAGTAGTTATTCGAGTAAGTCTTGAATGAGCCCCTATAAAAGTTGATGTAAATAAACAAATCTTTTTACGACGTCTACGAGCTTTATATCCTCGTTTAATTCTGGTCATTGAATCAAATGAAACTTTATTGAATAACTTATCTTCTTTCAGCCATTCTTTGCCTCAGATCGATTAATAACAAAACGGATTATTCCAATATATAAAATATAAATTCCAATGGCTCTTTTGCCACTATAACCTTCCCGACCACGTTATTTATTCAATGTATCTTTCCTGTAAATACTATAAATAAGAAATAATAATGGGTTATCTCGTTTATATGGCAACTTATTAAACGATGAGGTCCTCTTTATACACCGGAGCTTATTTTTTTTTTACATTTAATCATTAATCAAAATTATTACGAACTTGTATAGTTCACATTATTTGGCTCTATATATTTATTTTTAAATTATAATTAGCTAATTATAAAGTAATATTACTTTTCACAGAAAAATTATCCATAAAGTGACGGCATTAAATTATGAAAGTTAACAAGATAGCTGACCTTGTTAGTCCGTTTTTTAAATAAAAAAAGGTAGTAGCATAACCTTTTGCCTCCGCTCAATGGATAACTATTTGTTATCAATGGAAACTTATTTATCATCTCAAACTAATCAAACTAAGTGATTGGATTTGCACCAACATAAACCATAAATATAAATTCATAACATAAAAAAAAGTTTAATTTTTAAAACTCATGATCTGAACTTAACGAGTCGCACATACACCCTAGTACAAGTTCCTCTACGCTGAGGACATCCTCTAAGAGCAGGAGATTTTGTTATATTTCTTATTGCCTGTCTTGTGTTCCTAATAAGTTGTTTAATGGTTGGCATGGTATATCTATATAATCTCATTCTAGATAGAATAGAGCAGGTTGGTTTATATTAATCTTAACCTGATGGTTGATTCTTATATTATTATAAAATTATAAATGATTTATATTCATATATTTAAATGAAATTACCAATATTTTAATTATTGACTGATACAGAATCAACGATGCCATGAACTTGGGCTTCTTTTGATGACATAAAAACATCTCTTTCCATATCTTCGGATATAATCCATAAAGGATTGCCCGTTCTTTGTACATAAACTTTTGTTATAGTTTCGCGAAGTTTCAATAATTCTTCTGCTTCCAGTATAAAATCCACTGCTTGTGCCTCATAAAAAAAACTAGCAGGTTGGTGAATCATAACCCTGATGATATCTATATAACATCATTAACTGTTATTTATATATTGCATGATTTGGTTAAAATAATTAAAATAAATGTTAATTCAAAAATAACAATAAAAAAAAATAGAATTAAACAACCGTACAGGCATTTTTTGTACATTGCATACGGCTTTGTAATGGAATTTATTCGATAAAAAATAATAAATAGAACCTATACAATATAAACCAGATCCATTTGCCACCCTTCCTTTCATACTTTCAGATTAGTTAAAAAGATACTATGATGGTTCTGTTGCTTTATATATTTATCTCGTCTGTAGTTTAGCAATCCCAAAGTTACTTTTTAATATGATACAATAAAAAAAATTTATTTTCTCTATTTTTTTATTCTTGTGTAAGAATAATGGTTTGTAACGCTAAAATTAATTCTTACTTTACACATAAAATTAGGAATAACCTTTCTTTAATACTACTATTTCGATATAAAATATCATGTTATAAAAACCTAATAATGGTTTGTTCATATAGAACTAAAAGTGCCATGCTATTATTACTTATTATTTTATTCATATTCGATTTATATACAGCGAAGGCATAGTATTATTGTTTTTTTTTAATAAAAACCATTGGCGCCAAGCGTGAGGAAATGCTAGACGTTTAGTAATTTCTCCTCCGACTAGAATGAAAGATCCCATTGAAGCGGCTAATCCCATACATATTGTATGTACATCTGGTGACACAAATTGCATAGTATCATAAATGGCTATTCCTGGTATTACCCATCCGCCTGGAGAATTTATAAACAAATAAAGATCCCTAGTAGCATCTTCTATGCTGAGATATACCATGAGACTAACAAGTTGATTCGAGATCTCACTATCAACCTCTTGGCCTAAAAAGAGCAATCTTTCTCGATAAAGTCGATTGATTAGGGCAAATTTGTATCCCTGTGGAACCGTACGTGCACCTCTGGATGCATACGGTTCACAATAAATTGCGAAAAAAATCAATGTGTTTATTTCAATTATATTTATTTTTTCATTTCACATTATTTTTATGAACTTATTTAAATAACTTATCATTGATGTATTATTTGTTTCATCGAAATTAAAATTACGATGCAATTTTATTGTTACTTAATGGGCCCTTTTAAATTATTTTAGGTTTTTTTTCTGCTCCGGGTGATATTTGACCGAATTACATTTGAACATATAGGTCAAATGATTCCAGTACCACTCCTAATTTTTATTTTTTTTTTAATTATTTAATATACTTAAAAATAAAAATATTTTATTTATGCATCCTACTATCCTATTGTCCTATTAATAAGTATACCTATAGTAAGTTATAAGTTATATAATTTATAAATAATTAAAAATTAAATTTTTTTATATTACTACATTTACAAGTTGTTATTTTATGAACAGAGCCTGGATACTTTATTTTATAAGTACAAGTAAACCATCAATTGTTTTTTAATTTATTTAATTTATAATATTGATTCTATATATGAATTATCGTGCTTCACGCTCCAAATTATTGAAGGTTCAATTAATACAATAATATATTATTGTATTGGGCGAAACAGAGAATACTCAATCGGTAGAGATAACGGAAAAATACCATATGACCAATATGTCTTACAAGTCGCACTATACGTCAATCCAAACTGCATCTTCCTCTCCAGGACTCCGAAAAGGTACTTTTGGAACACCAATGGGCATTAAAATAAAAAAATTAAGTACTATAAATTACTTTAATATGGAAACGTAATGATAATTTTATTGATTTCATCATTGAACTATTGCATGTAATATGGACTTAGTAGTTCTAGAGTTTTCAATGAGCAGTTAACGAACCCATAAGTTATTGAATATTTTTATTTTAATGTTTTCACAGTACGTACCCACAATAAGATTATTTATATATTTATAAATGTCCTATTACTCTCTCTACATGTATAAAAAAAATAAATAAAAAATGAATCAAATTATGATAAACTTCATAAATTGCTTTCTTAATACTTAAATAATACTTAAATTTCCACTCGTTAATATTTTTATAAATAAATATTTATTGTTTTTAATTCCCATTGTAGATACTTATAAATACTACCTTTACCTTTCATAAATGGTGATAGAACAAAACGACCATAATAAAATAATAAATAAGCTTGTTGTACATTATTGATTAAACTATACACGTCTTTTTTTAGGGGGACGACATCCATTATGTGGCATGGGTGTTACATCACGTACAAAACTTAATAATATATTATTTCTACGAATAGCTCGTAATGTCGCGTCTCTCCCGAGACCTGGACCTTTTATAATAACTTCTGCTAGTTTAATTTTAATACCCTGATCAACTAATGTGCAAATAGCATTAAATGCTGCGGCTTGAGCAGCATAAGGTGTTCCTTTTCTTGTACCTCTGAATCCAGAAGCACCTGCGGAAGACCAAGAAACCAATTGACCTCGTATGTTTGTAATAGTTACAATAGTATTGTTTAAACTTGCTTGAACATGAATAACTATTTTTGGTATTCTACATGTATTATTACGTAAACCAATTTTTTCTATAAATTTTTTCATATTTTATTATATCATATTTATAACTTTATAAGTATTAACCCTGTTTCTGTTTATGTCTCGGATTGTAACAAATTATTCTAATTTTTCCTCGTCTACGAATCAAGCAACATTTTTCACAAATTTTACGAACAGAAGCCCTTATTTTCATATTTATACTTATTTTTTTTTAAGTCTATAAATTATACGTCCTCTGGTTGAATTATAACAACTAATCTCGACTTTGACTTTATCTCCAATTAGTATACGTATAAAACTATGTTGGATTCTACCTGAAATATAACCTATAATTAGATTTTCATTATCTAATCTAACTTGGAACATACCGTTGGGAAATGATTCAATAATTAAACCCTCACGAATCACTTTTTGTTCTTTCATTTTATTTTACATTTTTACATAGAAAACCCTTTAAGTATTTTAAGTATTAACTAATATAGGAAGAGTTCTATAATTAACTTATTTTATCTATTTTACAAATAGTAAGTTCAAGATAAAATTAGGTTATCTTAGAAAAATTACCATATATAACACAAAATTTCTCCTCCAATTTTTTCTAGTTTAGCTTCTTTATCTGTCATTATACCTCGAGAAGTAGAAAGAATTATAATCCCTATTCCACCTAAAATCTTAATTATTCGTTTATAGTTGGAATATATTCGTAGACCGGGTCGACTGATACATTTTAAATTCATTTTATTTTCTTTCCCAGTCTTTCTATGTCGTAAAGTTGAAACTAAGAATTTTTTTTTACTTTCTTGATGTTTGCGAACATTTTTAATAAAACCTTCTCGTAAAAGTATTTTAACAATGTTTTTAGTGATATTAGTAGATACTATTCGAACTCTTTCTTTTTTATTTATATCAGCATTTCTTATAGAAGTTATTATATCGGCAATAATGTTCCTACCCATGACTAAATATAGTTATTGGTACCTCCTAATTTTTATATGATCAACATGTTTTTTGTTTTATTTTTATTAAATTATATTAATGAAATACAATATACAACATATTAAATATGAATCATATCTATTTCATATATTTGTATTTTTATACTATTTTAATCTATAAAACTTCGGGTGCTAATGAAACTATTTTAGTAAAATTAAAATGTCGCAATTCCCGAGCAATTGCACCAAAAATTCGAGTTCCTTTTGGATTTCCTTCTTTATCAATGATAACCGCTGCATTATCATCAGATCGTATTATAATTCCGTTGCCTCGTTTGAGTTCTTTACATGTGCGTACAATAACAGCTCTAATTATTTCTGATTTTTCTAGAAGAGGCATGTTGGGCAATGCTCCTTTAATTACAGCAACAATAACATCGCCAATATTAGCATATTGATGATTACCGGTTCCTACGATTCGAATACACATCAATTCTTGAGCTCCACTGTTATCCGCTACATTCAAAAGGGTTTGAGGTTGAATCATAAATCATATAATTTTTAATTTTATTTTTTTATTTAAATATATTATTATATTATTTCAATGTAAGGTACAATGGAAAAATAAATATATGTTATTATAGTTATTTTTTAATTCTAATTTATTATTCTTTTCTGTAAATTATAAATTTAGTTCGTATAGGCATTTTGCATGCAGTTATTTCCATAGCATATTTGGCTACGGTTTCTGATACTCCACTTATTTCATAAAGTATTTGGTTCGGTTTAACAACGGATACCCAATATTCGGGGAATCCCTTGCCTGAACCCATACGTGTTTCTGTAGGTCTTACAGTAATAGGTTTGTCTGGAAAGATACGTAACCATATCTTTACATCACCACGATGGCATAAATTTTGTGTCATTGCTCTCCGCCCTGCTTCTATTTGCCTAGCTGTGATCCAAGCAGGTTCTATTGCCTTAAGAGCATATCTGCCAAAACAAATATTATTGCCTCGGCAAGATATTCCCTTCATTCTACCTCTATGTTGTTTACGAAATCTGGTTCTTTTTGGGTTATAGTTGATGGTTGTTTATTAATTCCATCTCTACTGCAGAGCCCGACATGAGAGTTTATTCTCATCCAGCTCCTCGCGAATAAAACGATTAAATAAATAATTAAATTCAATAAAAAAAATAAATGTTTCGCGGGCGAATATTTACTCAATATTTATTCTTTATTACTTTATTCATATTTACTATTTAATTTTTAGAGTAAATTTATGACCATTAAAAAAAATAAATTTAGTCTTGGTTTATTCCGCCATCCTAACCAATGAATCATTAGTATTAATTTGTTAAAAAAAATCTTATGTAATCACAGGTTCTATCGTTCCCATAGCTTCTATATTAATACTTAGGCTTGAATTATGCAATGGAGCTATAAACAAAATATGTTATTTTTTTTTTCTGAATAAATATACTCAGTTTTTATTAAACCAAAACTCAATTATAAATTATTTTATATCTTATTACATACATATATAATAATACATAATAAATATATAAATATAGATTATATTATAAATTATATTATAAATATTTGTTATTTACTTAATTATCTTAATTATTTATATTGTACATTAATTTTGATGCTTTATAACACTGCTTTTTTTATGATGGGGTAATTTTATTCATAAACCATACATATTGGGAATTATATATTATTAATATCTTTATTCTTTCTTTCTATCATATTTTCATTTTTACATATCCCCTTTTTTATTAATTTTAATAATAAAAAAATGAAAATAATTTAAATTGCTACAACTATATTATTGATTTAGCCATTCTTAGCCATTCAGTCATATAGTGATTTTTTATTAGGATCTCTATAATATGAATCTATAAGTTTGTTATTAGTTTTTTTTAATCTCAATTATACAATTATATATAATATATAAAAATATAAAAACTCTAAATAAAAAATTAACGAGTCACACACTGAGCATAGCAATTATACTAAAATTTAAATATATTAAAAAATAAATAATTAAAGGGTAAATCAAATTTTTATTAAATATTATAAAATCATAATTGTTCGTCTTTATCTTTTCATTATACTTAATTTATAGTTGATAAATATTTCTATTAATGAGTATAATGGAAATATAAGTATAAGGTGTGTATTATTATTTTTTTTTAATTATAATTATGGGTTTACAAATATCCAAATTTTGATACCTAAGGTTCCATAGATAGTTTTAATTGTATGAGAACAATAATTAATTTTAGCACGAATTGTTTGTAAAGGAACCCTACCTTCTCTGCTCCATTCGACACGTGCAATTTCTTTACCGTCTATACGCCCTGCAATTTGCACTTTAATTCCTTTTGTACCCATTTGTTCAGTTAATTCAATAGCTTTTTTCATTGCTTTTCTAAATGAGACTCTCTTTTTTAATTGTAAAGATATATATTCTGCAAGAATAGTAGGTTGTCCATAAGGCCTTTCAATTCTTATGATAGCAATATTGAGTTTATGGTTTAGGTTTACATAATGAAATTCTTTTTGTACATTCATTTGTAATTCTTTTATTGATAAATTGATAAATCCTATATAGATGATGATTTGAATAAAATTTATTCTTTTTTGAATTACTATATAGGCAATTCCTTCGAAACTTGAGGATATTTTATTATTTTTTTTTACTTTTTTTACATAGTTCTTAATAAAATTTCGTATTCTTTCATCTTCTTTTAGACTCATGGAAAAATTATTTGGTTTTGCAAACCAAAATGAATGATGACTTTGAATTGTTCCAAGTCTTAATCCAAGTGGATTTATTTTTTGTCCCATATGTTTATTTTTCTTTTAATTCTTTTAAAATAATTTTTATATGACAAGTCTTTTTTTTTATAATATAACTATGACCCATAACCCGGGATCCTAACTTTTTAAAAATAGCACCTTTATTGACTTCAGCTTTACTAATAAATAAATTAGTTTCATTTAAATCCATATTATTACTAGCATTTGCTGCTGCAGAATAAACTAATTTTAAAATTGGATATGATGCCCAATAAGGCATTAATTCCAGTATCATGAGTGTTTCCTCATAAGAACGTCCACGAATTTGATTAATTATTCTTTGTGCTTTGAAAACAGACATATAAATATGTTGAACTAAAACTTTCGTTTCTATATCCGAATTTAGATTATTTATCATACAAGTTATACCTGCCAATGGATGATAAATGTCTAGTATTAATATACTAGAATTAGAAAAATAAAATAAATATTATAAATATGCCTATAATTCTATACTATAAATAATATTAAGATAAGATAAAGCTTTTTAAATGAATACTTAGTAAAACAAATACCAATAATATTTATTATTATTGTTTTCTCGCGTGTCTAACGAAAGTTATAGTAGACACGAATTCTCCCAATTTGTGACCAACCATATTATCTTTTATATAAATAGGTAAATGTTCTTTTCCATTATGAATAGCAATTGTATGACCAATCATTGTAGGTATAATGGTAGATGCTCGAGACCAAGTCACTATTATTTCTTTATCCTCCCTTATGTTAAGTTTTTCAATTCTTAACAATAAATGATTAGCTACAAAAGGATTGTTTTTTAGCGAACGTGTCATGGCTAATTACTCCTTTTTTTTTTAATTGGTATTATTATAAATTTAAAAAAAAAAATTATTTATTTTTATTTTTTTATTTACGACGACGAATAATAAAATTATCACTATATTTGTTCTTTTTCCTACTTCTTCTTCCAAGTGCAGGATAACCCCAGGGGGTTGCGGGTTTTTTTCTACCAATCTTGGCTCTACCTTCGCCGCCCCCATGGGGGTGGTCTACAGGGTTCATAACTACACCTCGTACTACAGGACGCTTACCTAACCAACACTTAGATCCGGCTATACCCAAACTTTTTTGGTTCACTCCAACATTACCTACTTGTCCGACTGTTGCTAAGCATTTTTTTGATATCAAACGGACCTCTCCAGAAGGTAATCTTAATGTGGCCCATTTAAACTCCTTTGCAATAAGTTTCGATACAGCACCCGCTGCTCTAGCTAATTGTCCACCCTTTCCAAGTGTGATTTCTATGTTATGTATAGCTGTGCCTAATGGCATATTGGTTGAAGTAGATTTTTATTTTTTATAAATAAAAATCTCTTCCCAAACTGTACAAGCTTCTTCCAAAGCATACGGCTTTCTATATGTATTATATGTATATATTTTATATATGGTAATATATATAAAATATATAAATCTGCAATCACTCATTTTTATGATTTTATACATCCTAGGTCTCTCTGTTCCGTCATCTGGCTTGTGTTCTTCATGTAGCATTCAGACCGAATGACTCTATTAAATTACGTTGATACTTTAACATATTATATATTATGGGTAACGTAGGAGACATATGTATATATATATTTTTTTTATATTTTTACGGGAAGCTATTTTATAAATTCTACTGTTTAACTTTCAATTTGCCTCTGACCATCAAATGAAATGTGAATAAACCGTTCTTCTATCTTCTACTCTCTTTTAAACAATAGATACTTATTGTTCTGTGCTCGCTTCAAACAATTTTATCTTCTCCATATTACCATATCTATAGAGTCAATAAATTTCTATGAGGAACTACTGAACTCAATCACTTGCTTTCACTACTCAACAGTTTTATGTTGAGGTATATCTCATAGGGGTATATTCTAATTATAAATTAGATCAGTGATTGATTTATAAATTTCGTCGTAAACTTAATTGGTCACTTCCAATTACGTAAATCAATAGTTCAAATCGCACTCAAAGGTAGGGCATTTCCTATTGATATAGTAACTTCTGTACCAGAAACAATGGTATCTCCAATTATAGCTCCTCTGGGATGTAAAATATATCTCTTCTCACCATCCCCGTAGTGTATGAGACAAATGTATGCATTTCGATTAGGATCATATTCTATGGTTATTATTCTACCATATATCTCTTTTTTATTTCGTCTAAAGTCAATTTTACGATATAAATGTTTATGACCTCCCCCTCTATGCCCTACAGTAATGGTACCTCTGGTATTACGACCTTTATTAAAATGATGCTGTCCATAGATTAAATAATTTTGTAGATTGTATTTCACTTGACTATTGATGGCTTTATTGCGTATATTCGGGGTAAAAGTTTTGTATAAATGTATTACCGTGTTATTAAGTCTTTTGCTTTAAGTTTATTTTTTCTATTTTATATATAATAGGTGGAATAGAATAACCCGATTTAAACTTAATAATAATACGTCTGTAATGCATTATATATCTCCTATTTATAAAATTTCCCGGTAATCGATAACTATTTATAGCTATTACCTTGAAACCAAATAATAGTTCGGCCCAATGCTTTATTTCTGTTCTAGTTGATCCTGATTCAACATTAAAAGTATATTGATTGTTCTTCAATAACTTAATACTTTTTTCTGTCAATACTGTATATTTGATTCCATTCATAAATATATTTTATTCCTATGGTTCCAATATTTATAATTCTTAATTGTTAATATATTTATATTATGGTGTAAATAATCATATATATATATATATATATATTTGCTATGTATGGATTATTATATTTCATTGATACAGAGCCAATTCCAATAGACTTATTAAATATTAACTTTGGCGTGCATCCAGCAGGAATTGAACCTACGAATTTACCAATTATGAGTTGGGTGCTTTAACCACTCAGCCATGGATGCTTAACAGGAATTATAATACATCGTGAATAACCAAATTCAAATTAAAATTAAATCTTTAGGAGGAATAAATGAAACAACATCAATTAAAATCCTGGATATTCGAATTTAGAGAGATTAAAAATTCTAACTATTTATTAGATTCATGGATAAACTTTAATTTAGTGGTACCTTTAACTTACATTTTTTTACACCAAGAACGTTTTATAAAACTCTTTGATTCCAAAACTTTGAGTATACTAATTTCACATGATTCACTGGGTTCAACAAGCAATCAATATTTAACTATCAAAAATACAAATATAGTACTGCTTGTAGTAGTACTTATATCTTGTATTAACAATAAAAAAATAGTTGAAAGAAAAAATATATATTTGATGGAATTTTTTCCTATATCTAAGAATTACATTGGGCCCATAAAGGAGACATTGGAAAAATATTTTTGGTCTTTCAATAGGAATAGGTTGATTGTTTCGCTCCTGTATATTCCAAAAATAAAGAATATTTTTGAAAGTCAATTCCTGGATCCTCAAGAAAGTACTTGGATTATTCCAATAAATAAAAAATGTATTATTAATGAATCTAACCAGGTTTCACATTTGTGGAGGAAACATATTGTGAAAAAAAAAGATTATAGTTATCATATATCTAATATATATAATAAAATCATAGCTGGGATTGAGATTTCATTCAAATATAAATATAGCAAATATCGTGAATTTATTTTTTTATATTATATGGATTATCCGATACATAAGTACCATTATTGGGAATTTTTTAATAATCTTTTTCCGAGTAAGAAACAAAAAATAATCAACTTTAATTTGGGACAACTATTTGAAATTTTAGGAAAAGACTTTATTTGTTATCTAATGTCTGTTTTTCTTGAATGCAAAAAAGCACCAATTCAGTTGGTTATTTCCTTAAAACAACAAGCAGTTGGGACAACTATTCAATTAAATCAATTAAATGATATTGAGCATGTTTCCAATCTATTCTTGATATTATCGAAAAAACAATGGGTTATTTCTTTGCAAAATTATGCTCAATTTCATATGTGGAAATTCTTCCAAGATATGTTTATTAGTTGTTGTAATAATCAGCATGAATCAGATTTTTTGATAAACGACTCTATAGAAAATTGGATCAAGTATCCTTCTTTTTTTAGCAAAGTACAGAATGCATTGTCAAATATTAAATATGATTCTACAAGATATATTTTTGTTCAAATAACAGATTTTCAACAATGTAAAATATATTATTCTGATAAATACAAAGATCCTTTTGATTCCTTTATAAATTATAAAATAGATATTCATAAATTAAAAATAAAAGATAGATCAATTCTTTTTGATCCTTACTTTATTCAAACGGAACAAACAGATATAGAATCATATATATTACAAAAATGTCTTTTTGTATATTATTACATGTCCTGGCTATTTATGGAACTTGATAAACGGATGAATAATCATCTTCTTACGGAAGAAATCAAAGAATTTATTGGAAATACTACAATATCAATTTTTTATTTTTTATCTGACAAATGGTCAGAATTGAATATGGTTTCAAATACTATTGAGAAATTAATTATATATTACAAATTTTTGAAGAAAGAAAAATATGTTTCTTTTGTCCCTTCTAGGCGAGAAAAAAATAAAGAAATGGTTTATATATTAAAAATAATTATGTATTTACAAGATACCATTTTAATTCATACTTCGGAACCAGATCACATATGTGATCTGGTTCCGAAGTATGAATTAAAATCAGAATATAGATTATCAAAAATGTTGGATCTATTAACTATATCAATAACCGAGCCATATCTTGTGTTTCATAGGGAATTTTCTTTTTATTTTTATATTGATTCCTACAAATTGTATCAAAAAATAGTATTTAACAAAGTATTAAACTACAGAGACGAATTGAAAAAGACATCTTTATGGGTTCTACCTACTATTTTTTATTTGTTACGGGTTTACTTCGGTAATAAATTGGAATATCCCAGACTTAAAAAAGTGATATTTGCTATAAACAACGTAATGGAGGCAGTCAATAAATATAGATTTATACAAAATTTGATTAAAATACAATATAGTACCTATGTATACATAATAAATATATTTAATAGATTCATTTTAATGAATAAATCTGATTGCAACTTAAAATATTTAATTCAATGGTCTGATACTCTTATTTTTCGAACTGATATATTCATGAATCGGGATTCCGATTCATATAGATACAAAAGATCTAATGAGATAAATAATTTCCATAAATATTTCGTTTATGAACAGAATAATCCTTTAAAAATAGTGCAAGTAGTGTTCTTATGTATTAATAAATATTTTATTTATTGGTCTGAGGCTATTGACAAAGAATATTTGTATAAACCACTTTTTTTAGTTTTTTCCAAGTCACTTTTATTTTTATTTGTTATTATAGGGAATATCTCCATAAATAGGCTTGAGATTCACATATATGAATTTAAAGATAAAGATCCAAATTATAAACTCTGCAATAAGTTGTTAGAATCCATAGATGTTCAAATAATTAATTTTAATAAATTTAAAGACTTATTATTTTTATTGGATTATCATGATACTTTACAAAGATCAAAATTATCGATCTTTATAAATGTAGGAACAATATTATCATTTTTATTCAAAAATATATCAAAGCGGTTAATTTACTCATTTAATACTATAAATAAAAAAAATCGCAGAAAATCATGTTATAACACATATTCCTATTTATCAATGATATACAATTATAAATACAATTGGTTTAATCCCATGAAACCATTTCATATAAGTTCATTGATATCTTATTTTTATAAAGAAAATCAATTTATATTCTTGAATGATTCACATAACTTATGGTTCTATTGTCACAAAAGATTCCATTTTGATTTTTATGTGAAAAATACCTATATAAAAAATTATCTAATCCATTCAATTAGTTATAGGTTTAGGTCCCGGGGAACCCATAAATCCATTTGCAACAAAATATTTTATTTGTATGTAGATAAAAAAAAAGATATCCAAAAGGAATCTAATATATTAATAACTAATTATTTTACACACAATGTTGATGAAAAATATAAATTGTACAAATATTTAAGTTTTAAAATTCGATATGAGCCATTTGTTCGTGGAACTATTTATTTTATTACAGACATTTATGCAAGACCTATAACAGAGGAACAAATAGTTAATTTGGAAAAATATTATTATCAACTTATTTCATATATGAATCTATATTATTTAGAAAGGAATAACTTGAATCAATATCTCAGTTTAAATTCAAACATGGGTTTGATTAATACTCTATGTTCTTATAAATATTTATCATCAGGAAAGAATAAAAACATAAGTTTTTGTCTAAATAAATGCATTTATAAAGGTCAGATGTATAGAACCTTTAGTTCTTTTTTAAATCTATCAAAATGTAATCTGTTCCAAATATATATGCCATGGTTCCTTACTTCTATAGGGTGCCAATATCTTAATTTTACCCTTTTAGATACTCTTTCAGACCCATTGCCGATGCCAATATTTAGTAGTAGTCAAAAATTTGTATCCATTTTTAATTATATGATGCATGAATCATATATATTACGGCTAATTTTTCATAAGATTATTCCAAAATGGACTTTGATAAGTTATATTTCGAGTCAATGTTTACGTTTACAGAATATTCTTCTGTCCGAAGAAATTATTCATAAAAATAATGAGTCACCTGTTACATTAATATGGTCACATCTGAGATCAACAAATGCTTGGGAGTTCCTATATTCCATAATTTTACTTCTTCTTATTGCTGGATATATCATTCATAGACATATTATATTTTTTTCCCGAGTTTATAGTGAGTTACAGACAGAGTTAGAACATATAAAATATTTGATGATTCCATCATACATGATTGGATTTAAAGAACTTCTGAATAGGTATCCTACATCTGAATTGAATCCTTTATTATGGTTAAAAAATATTTTTATAGTTGTTATGGAAGAACTACGAAATTCTGCTTCTGGCGACAACATGCTATTGGGTGGTGGTCCCACTTATGGTATAAAATCACTCAAATCACTATGTTCTAAGAGTAAATATTGTAAGATTAATTTCATTTATATTGGAAGTATCATACCAAATCCCCTAAATAAAATCATTTTTTCGATAAATACTAGATATATAAATCGTACAAGTAAAGAGATTTATTCATTTATAAGAAAAATAAAAAATGCGAACGGTTATTGGATTGATTATAAAATTGATGATAAAATAGAATTATGGGTAGCAAACAGTTATTCGATTGATGATGAAGAAAGAGAATTCTTGTTTCAATTTTTTAACTTAACGACAGAAAAAAGTATTTCTCAAATTATATGGAGTTTGACTCATAGTGATAATTTATCAAAGAATGACTCTGGTTATAAAATTATTGAACAACCGGGATCAATTTCCTTACAATACTTAGTTGACATTCATCAAAAAGATCTAATAAATTATGAGTTCAATAGGTCCTGTTTAGCAGAAAGACGAATATTCCTTGCTCATTATAATAAAATCCTTTATTCACAAACCCCGCGTTGGACTAATAGTTTTCAGTCCTCCCTATCTCCTCATGAAAAACCCTTTTCGCTTAAATTATCCCTATACCCTTATATAGGTATTTTATTGATAGGTTATATAGAAATCGGACGATCCAATTTGGTCAAATACCTAGTAAAAAACTCTTATGTTCCTTTAATTACGATATTTCCGAACAAGTCCCTGGATGACAATCCTAATTATTATATTATTGATGATAGTGATGATGATCTTGATTTTTATATAAATAAAGATATACTAAATATGTATATGATGAAAAAAATAGACCAATTTGATATCACCCTTCAATTCGAATTAGCAAAAGCAATGTCTCCTTGCATAATATGGATTCCAAACATTCATGATCTGCATGTAAATGAGTCAAATTACTTATCACTTGGTCTATTAGATAACTATCTCTACAGGGATTTTGAAAGATGTTCCACTGGCAATATTATCGTTATTGCTTCGACTCATATTCCTCAAAAAGTGGATCCCGCTCTAATAACTCCGAATAAATTAAATACATGCATTAAAATACGAAGGCTTCTTCTTCAACAGCAAAAAAAGCACTTTTTAATTCTTTTATATACTAGGGGATTCCAATTGGAAAAGAATATGTTCCATACTAATGGATTTGAGTCCATAAACTTGGGTTCCAATGTGCGAGATATTGTAAAACTTATCAATGAGTCCCTATCAATTAGTATTACACAGAATAAATTCATTATAGAATCTAATACAATTAGATCAGCTCTTTATAGAAAAACTTGGAATTTTCGATCCCATATAAGATTGATTCAAGGTCATGGGATCCTTTTCTATCAGATAGGAAGGGCTGTTACACAAAATGTACTTATAAGTAATTGCCCCATAGATCCTATATCTATCTATATGAATAAGAAATCATGTAAGGGAGGGGATTATTATTTGTACAAATGGTACTTCAAACTTGGAATGATCATGAATAAATTAACGATACTTCTTTAT